TTCGTGAGATTGAGAAAATAAAATCTCTATCTATTCGTCTAATTTTTATGTGTATCAAATTACACAAATTACTAGAGTATCGTATATATTTTGTTTATTTCTTTTTTTTTTTTATTTATTGTCTTCTTTCCTATCTTTCCTGCGGATGAGTATCAAATTCCAGAGTCTATTTTTTTTTTCATTCATTTCACAAGTCAAAGCACGAAATCCACTTCGAATATTTTTCTATTTCCTTTTCTATATCTTTATATATCGGAAAAGGTGAGAAGTTCCTATTTTTCAATTTCATGCAATATTCAAATAAATAAACAAATAAATAAATAGGGTACTCTAAATGAAAAAAGGAAAGTTTCTTTTTCGTATCCACTCTATATAATATTGTCAAAACAAAACCATCAAAAGATCTTGTTGTGCTCTGGAATTAAAGAAAGATAAGATATTGAAAAAGGTTGTAACTTGAAATAAACGTTTCCCTATAGAGAAATAGAATATTAATTGACTCCTATGGAACATTTAGGAACAAGCCGATTTAATCGGAAATATCGACAGATTCTTGCGGAGTCAAAAAAAAATATGAAATAAAAAAAGATCTACTGTTCCAATTTCACCTCGATCGAATTTTAATATCATAATAGTGGATATAGTTCCAATTCAATGGGTTAGATCCACTTACTTTTTCTTTTGTTGATTTATAATGTTTACAACTCTTTAGAATGGAGTTGATTGGAAGAATATAGAATAGAACGGAAAAAAATAGAATAGAAACATAGAAAATAAGAAATATATATATATATATATCAGAATACTATATATATATAATAAAAATAGATTAAATTAATATAATATTGATCTTAACACTTAATATACTTTAATTTTAATATACTTAATATAAATTTAATATACTTAATATAAAATAATAATCTAATAATATAGATGAATAATATAAAAGATAAATAATATAAAAAATGGATATTTAATCTATTTATGTATATTTATATTGATTTTTTTTATTATTTATTTGTGTTATTTGTCGATTCGATTCAAGAGACGACTTATCATTATTGATTATATTATACTAAAAAAATGTTCAACTTTCTTTTCGAAATATATGATTTTTTTTATTAAAAATATCAACAATATCTCTCTTCTTTGGTTACAGATGAATACTCCTTTCGCACTGAAGTTTTATGAAAAATGAAAAAAAAAAAGAAGGCCAAAGCCCCTTATCGGATTTGAACCGATGACTTACGCCTTACCATGGCGTTACTCTACCACTGAGTTAAAAGGGCAGTTTTATTCAATTACTGAATGAATCACTAGACAGAAAAGATCTATCTATAGATAGATATATAGATAGCTATTTACATATATAAGTATATGCAGTAGACTCATATATAGATAGATAGCTATTTACATATATAAGTATATCATATATAAGTATATGCAGTAAACTCATAGTGACTGGTGGGTTGTTCCGAAACGAAAATGTGAATTTGCTTAACATATGCAAATGATTTACTTAACACATTATATAGGCGAACGAAAATAGTAAAACAAAGTCAAGCTAATCTCTAAAAAAAAAGGTTTTTTTGTATGCTTCTTTTTTTATTAATATGGTTTCTTTTTCATGACTCGATTCCCGAACTCGCAAAGGCCATATACTTTGTATCTTGTTTAACGGAATCTTCTTTTTCTTTATTATTATAAATATAATGAAGAGCTGTTTGTATTGATGGCTTGGGTAACGATAAATTCTTTTTTGTATTGTTTTTTATTATACTTATTGTATGGAATAATATTGTATGTAATTAAGTATGTAATAAATTTCTGTTAGTCTATAGAGAATAATACAATGGAGTGACGATTAAAATGACTGATTCGATTCATGAGTATAAATACCGAATAAATACCGAATCAAAAAAGGAATCATAAAAGAAAACCCGGCGGGTCTAGTCATATCATTCCATTCTATTGTATATTGACAATTTCAAAAAACTGCTCATACTATGATCATAGTATGATGGCGGTTAGGCAAGTATGCCCCCATCGTCTAGTGGTTCAGGACATCTCTCTTTCAAGGAGGCAGCGGGGATTCGACTTCCCCTGGGGGTAGGATACTACGAAAGGAAGTTGATCGTGGATTATCAATAAAGCTAGAATTGATTCTTCCTGGGTCGATGCCCGAGCGGTTAATGGGGACGGACTGTAAATTCGTTGACAATATGTCTACGCTGGTTCAAATCCAGCTCGGCCCAAAAATTCGAGGATCCGCCATGAAATGATATAACCCATTTTTGAAATGATATAACCCATTTTTTTTTTCAGAAATGCCAAATGGGGAAGAATCCACTTTTCCGATTCCGATCCAGCCATCTCTACTATTATTTTTTTTTAGTTGCTCTATTTATTCCATAAATTCTGACCATGATAACCATCTAGATTCATATCAGGATTTTTATAAATAGAAAGTTTAATCAAAAGGGTAAAGTAAGGAAAAGAAAAAATCATTGAAAAATGGATTATCGATCGATTTGGCAACAATGAAAGGATTACTAGTAACTAGTAGCTGCTCTGACTAACGTGCATACCCGTGTGGATAAAACTAGATCACTCGTACTTCTGTTTGTTACAGCGCGTCCCTTCTAATCTAAGAGATCGAAAAAAGATTGAATGAAAGCATAAGAATATGTATGCTGTACACTTTCCTTTATTTCACTGGGATTGTAGTTCAATTGGTCAGAGCACCGCCCTGTCAAGGCGGAAGCTGCGGGTTCGAGCCCCGTCAGTCCCGACGGATCCAATAACACAAAAACCAGCAATTCATCCCCAAGGGTCTCCTTCTTTTTTTCTTTTTTCTCATTTCTGATCAAACACATAGGGTAATTTTCATTCCTTTAATCAGTACCAATTGATGGGACATAGAAAGATATGTGAATTGATCCAAGTACTGGTGGAATCAATCATATTTTAAATTCCAAGAGATCGTGCACCGGATGCGGTTTTTCGATTGTCCGCGATCTATGTATATAATAGAATAGAGTAACATATGTTTGTTATGCTTTCTGTGAACGCATATACACACACAAATGAAATTCATTTCTTGTACGATCCAAAATGAATTTAACATAGCATAGTTACTTTGATAGAAGACTTTGAGAAGGCTTTGAATCAAAGAATCTTTACCCTTTCTTTCGTGTTTTCTTTTGTTGTTTACTAGTATTAGAGTGAATTGGAAACAATCGATCTTATTCAAATCAAATTGCATATTTATTGCTTTGTTTATTTTTTTTTTAAGTCCTTGTCAAAAAAGTAAACTGGTGAATTTGATGGAATATTAGATTGATCCTTTTCTACAGGGACTCGCACTTCTTTTATTTGTAAACCATTTCTGCGGAAGTGGAAAAACGGTCAGATGAGACTGATTGTACAAGAAAGGCAGTAGGTTATAGAAAAGAAAGGGAGGACAAGAATTTATAAATAACGGAAAGAAATTCTTTTGATTGGACCAAGAATCGAATTTTGGATTAGGTGTGGATAAAAGATCTTTCTATGTTATACTATTCAATATCTCGACGGTGAATCGATTTGATAGCTTAGATATTGTTATTCATGATATTGATCCGTTTCGATGTCTTTGAAATGTAATGTAATTCATTGCATGGCATTGAATTGACAGGCGACAATTTTATCATCTCTATGGGATTAAATCCCGAGCTATTGTAAAGTAAAAAAAAAAAATGAAATTATGGAAGTAAATATTGCTGCTTTTATTGCTACTGCGCTGTTCATTCTAGTTCCTACCGCCTTTTTACTTATAATATACGTAAAAACAGTCAGTCAAAGTGATTAAAACTTGACTTCTTAGCAAAGATTAATGAATGGACTAGAATCAGCAGTATTCTCTAAAACCTGATAGTATGGTAGAAAGAAACATATTTTCTTTCTACCATATCTCCAATAGACATATCTTCTTTGACCGATATCAATCTCCCTTCTCAGAATTTCCATTAGTCCGTTTTATTGTATCTTCTGAAAAAAAAAAATGAAGTTAAGTAAGGGGTGCCTAGGTCGCAATTTTATATGCTTTGGATTTTTATTTTGCTGCGTTTTTTGTATTTTTTATTTCTAATTCTTTATCACTTTTCTTTTTTTTCTGATTTCAAATTCTCCTCTTTTTTATTTTATTCCAATTGTTCTTTTTCCAATTTTTTCAATTGTTTCCACATCTTCGTATTTATAGCACTCCTGATCGAGCCGGAACCAGAAATTTTAGGCTGTACAAACGGCCGTAAAAACGGCAAAAACAGTTCCGATAAACTCACGTTTTCAAAAAATCTCTTGATTTTGTTTAAAATGTTTGGTTTGAAAAAAAAGTTTTCATTTTGGTGCCCCCCCCCCCTTTTTTTTTAATTTAAGATAATAATATAAACGAAGTAACTGTATTGCAGTGATGGAGAAAGGGTATTATTCATAGAATATATTCCTCCCCCCAGTAGTAAATCGTAAAAACTAATTAAATAGTAAAAAAAGAACGATCGAGAAAACAATAAATCCAGTTTGATTCCTCAAATCAATTCAAAATACTTCTATAGTCCACCTCTTCCCCATACTACGAGTGACAGGGAAAATGTAAAGACTGTCATTAATGCCGCCCAAGCGAGACTTACTATATCCATATGACTAATGTCCCCTATCTCTATGAATATGAAAAAAAAATGTAAAAGAATTAGTGCTCACTAATATTATAATATATCCGTGGAATTCTCCGCAACAGTCAAAAAGAAAAAAAAAAGTATCAAGAGCCTTTTTCCTGCACTTGTTTTGTTGGGGAAAACTCGAGGAGTTATATCAATTAGAAAACCAGAATAAGGGATTTCAGATTTTTTGTTGATCAGGCGACACCCGGATTTGAACTGGGGAAAAGAGGATTTGCAGTCCCCCGCCTTACCGCTCGGCCATGCCGCCAAAATGATACAAAAAGATGAGAATCCTTTCGCTTT